AAACGGTCGACCCAGACATAGACGGTCGACCCAGGTGGATATATCCTATAAAATATAGGCCGTAGCGGGCGTAGTTCAATGTAGCGAGCGTGGTTCAGTGGTAAAACATCTCCTTGCCAAGGAGAAGATACGGGTTCGATTCCCGTCGTTCGCCACCTTAATTTAGTAAGGTACTATGATAAAAAATTAAGTCTAGTTAACTACTAGACTGCTTCGATTTAATTAATATTAAATTAATTAGTTGTTAGTCTAGTACTGTACCCCTTCCTATCTTATCCTTCCTTTGCACCCGACTCAAAAAAAAAGGGTTGGATATAGCCCTCTACCATATCTATACAAATAGATAGTCCATTTATACGGACTGTTAAGTGCGGAGACGGGAATCGAACCCGTGACCTCAAGGTTATGAGCCTCGTGAGCTACCAAACTGCTCTACTCCGCTCTGTAGGGCCGAAAACAAGTGGACGAAAAAGGTTGAATACAAGTCTATACCATGTCTAGAAAAACAAATAGAATAGTCTTCTTATACAGAATGGAGCGGGTAGCGGGAATCGAACCCGCATCGTTAGCTTGGAAGGCTAGGGGTTATAGTCGACGTTGGTTGATTATTTTTAACGTCTCTAATTCAAAACCGAACATGAAATTTTGATTTCATTCGGCTCCTTTATGGATATTCTCACCGCTTAACATCTATGTCAGCTTTTCTGTCTGAATGGAACCAAAGCTCTCTGCTTTCTAGATGATCCCTATAGAATAGGAGATAGAAATTATCCTAAATATCTATCTAATCTACTTACTTCGTTCCCTAATTTCATTCAAGAGATCCTGAGGAGAAGAATTGGGTTTCCGCCGAGCTGAAACAATATACTGATGGTTCTAGTAAACCAAAACCCTTGTTTTTTAGCTATTGGGCTTCCATTTCCTTTTTAAACAAAACAAAAGAAGATTTAGTTACGATTGGAAATAAACTTTTTTGTATCTTCATCCATAGATCCTTTACTCATATTTTTAAAATCGGAATACTTAATCCAATGCAAAATTATGCTTCGCGACTCCGTACTCATAATCGAATTTGTATTTTGGATGCAAATTCAATTATTCTTTGGATACTAATCGCGAGAATGTATATTCTTCCTCAATATGCTATTGAGAGGAAAAGGATTAAACCCTTTATAAGAACTAAAGTTTTAATCGGAATATGAATATAAAAAAACTTAAGGATGCCTTAAGTATATCATTTCAAATTCAGTTATTAATAGAACGAATCACACTTTTACCACTAAACTATACCCGCTACATGTAGATTATGATACCAACGCTACCCTTTGTCAAGGGTAGCCATTTGAGAAGGAGGCTAATTCCACCTTATCGAATCAACCAGAGAAAGTTCATGGGTGTGGGCGGTTGGTACTTCAATCGCGGGCCTTTACTTTAGGATTTAGATAGCCCCTCTCTAGTCTGTAAAATACATCTCTTCTTACCATGCCAATAGCGTATGAACCAAATGTATGCATTTCGATTAGGATCTATTCTACGGTTATGACTACAAGGATCATTATTTGTGAGGACGCAAATGTGCCAGACTGTTGTAAGGAATAGTTTGATTATTCTTACAATATAAACTAAGAGATATAGGGGGCAGTACAGTCCCCATAAATCCTTTTCTTCCTTTTCTTTTTTGTTCAGAATTGAACAAAGAAATTGGGAAATATGTTTTCTTCCTCCACTTATCATGAAGTCCGAGCCATAGGGAAGGAGTGAGATGACTTTAAAAAATTCATCATGGACTTCCTCATGAAAATTGACATCAGAGTCCTCTGATGAGGACTCCTCAAACTCTTCATAAAGAGGATCCGGAAAGTCTCTGGTTAGCGGATCCTCCCCATTTACGAATTTTCTCTCTTCTTTTCCACTCAATTCTAGTTTATTGGATTCTTGTTTAAAAGAATCAAAGAAGATGAATAGAACTAAGAACATATAAAAAAGAGCATAGAGGCCCATTACCAAACGTTCCTCCTAAGAATCATATTGGGTATCTGTTCCCTTCCTTTTCACCCTAGGATCGAAAATCTAGAATCCTCCTCTCAAGCCGTATGAGGAGAAAACCCTGAACCTGGAGGAGTTAGGTATGTAGGATATGCTTTTTACTTTTTGTTGGGCGGCAGTAGTATAATTTTTATACTCTGCAGTATAAATTCGACTGCCAACTTTTTTTAGAATCAAATTGTTGATAAAACTCCAACATAGTTTGTTCCAAATCCACTAGAATCCTTGTAGAATAGTCAAGTACCCCATTTCCAAGGGGTACCTGTTGAAAATCGTTTCAACAAATCCGTCCAAAACTTTTTAAGAAAAATGAAAAAGTTTTGAACTCGAAAGTTTTTCCAAAAGATGCCCGCTAAAAATTGTTTCAATCTCTCACCAAAACAGATAAGAAGTATATCACTGAAAATTAATACCCAGCCATATGGGATATGGGTATATGAAGAGCGCAAATTCCTTTATACCCCGCCCAATTAGAATTAGAGGAAATAAAACATAAATGGAGAAAGTTCTCATCATCAGATCAGACAATAAAAGAAAAAAGTCCCTAATTCTGCAGAACATTCTGAGCACGTGAAAAGTGAATAGCCTAAAGATAAAAAAAACAAAGTCTATCATTTTTTTAACAGCAGTTCTTATTGCCCCTTTGGCCGTTTTGGCCCATTGTTGTGTCCGATTCAACAATTGATACATATTTGTTCTCCTCTTAAACAAAAAAAAAATGGAACTTCCGGGCTTTGGTTTGGTGAATCGTACGAGATAGTGTTTACATACCTACGAACTTACCCTCTTCAAGTGTATCCAATAGATATAAAATAAAATCTCTACATATATCTCTCTATATACATATAATATATACATTATGCAGTAGACCCATAATGGGAAATGAAAGTGGCTAATTTTTGAATAAAAAGCCCTTTTAACTCAGTGGTAGAGTAATGCCATGGTAAGGCATAAGTCATCGGTTCAAATCCGATAAAGGGCTTTTCACTTAGTGGTAGAATAATGCCTTGGTAAGACGGAAATCATCGGTTCGAATCCGATAAAGTAATTTTCTACTAAATTCATTCATTTTTTTTTCTTTTTTTTTTTTTTTAATATCTCCATTTTTTCTTGAATTTTATGACTTAGTTTAGTGCGAGATGCCCACATTTTTGGTCTGAACACTAAACTAAGTACAGAGTTTAAAACAAGAAATGAAATTGGACTCTTTTTCCTGTTAGAGCAATCAAATCAATACCTGTACTGAACTAATCTAGACTCCTTTTTATTAATCTATTCTTATTCTATACCCTTTAATTTAAAGGAATTTACTTAAAATTTACTTAAAAAGTAGGGGATGATGCGTGAATTAACCTAACCATCAACTAAAAAAAATGCTATGAAAGCATAACAGAAAAGTAGTAAAGACTCTTAACTTTGATCTAGTTATACTCTTCGAGTATATTGACAATTCAAAAAAACTGCTCATACTATCATTATAGTATAATGACGAGTGGTTGTATATAGTGCTATCGTCTAGTGATGCCCCCATCGTCTAGTGGTTCAGGACATCTCTCTTTCAAGGAGGCAGCGGGGATTCGACTTCCCCTGGGGGTAGGGAGTATTATAAAAAGAGGATAATCATAGATTATCAAAAAGCCTAGAATAAATTCTTCCTGGGTCGATGCCCGAGCGGTTAATGGGGACGGACTGTAAATTCGTTGACGATATGTCTACGCTGGTTCAAATCCAGCTCGGCCCAAAAATCTAGGGCTTCATTAATATGAACTAAATCCATTTTTTTTTTCTCTTCCATAAAAAATAATGTCTGATCCATAGAAATAAAGGATAAACAGAAATGGGCAAATTTCTTTCTAATCCATATCTCTCTGATTCTTTCTCTTACAAAGAAAAGACAAAGAAAAGAGTTTTTCTTATGGAAAGGCGGATTCTCATTTATTTTTAGGGATAAAAAATCGCGGCATACTTGTTATGCCACTCGCACTATACCCACATAGGATATGTGGGTATGTAGTATATGATTCGTCTATTTCTTAGAGCACGACAGACGAATCAAATCTTCTTATGGTTCTATTATTTAAAAATAGGCATGCCATACACCCCGCAGGGATTGTAGTTCAATTGGTCAGAGCACCGCCCTGTCAAGGCGGAAGCTGCGGGTTCGAGCCCCGTCAGTCCCGAACTAGGGTTGAATGAATGGACAAATTAATCTTTCCTTTTTTCATGGAAATTTTTGATGAAAAAAAGGAGGGAGGCAGGAGGCAAGATCAAATATCCATGGGGCACCCTTACTTCACTTTTTTTATTTCGTATTTCTCAGTAAAAAGAGAGCCGTATAGGAATTTTTTTTCATTACTTACGGTTGCGGTTGATAAGGAAAGGCATACATATCATACGTGGATTAGTATAATTTAGGATATTACTCCATTTTTATGATGATACCGCCCTCATCTTAACTTCCTATTCGACTCTTATGAAATCGAGTACCGGTATTTTACCGGAATCCATACATAAAATGTATTCGTTTATTGTTGTTTATTGTTAGAGAATGCATTTCATCTAATTAGTTCCTTTTTTGGGGTTAAAACACACCCCTTCCATTTTCTAGTTCCAACTTTGTTTGTGTATGTTCAATGAATAATTGGAAAGAATCCACCTCACTCTCACTCCATTTGCCGAATCCTTTTTTTATGGATCCGCTCTCATCTTTAGACCCCAAAAAGCAGCTATTGATAGTAACCTAATAAAATAAAAACTAAGCAAACGATCTTTTTCCTAAATTTAAATAAAATATGCGATCCTTTTTATTTAAAATCCTCTTTTCTCCATCTCATTTCGACTTCTACTGCTTATTTGGATGTCTATGTGACCCATAGAAAGGTGGTCATATAATACATACATACATAATTGTATGTATAACTATAAGAAAAAGGAAGGGAAATTTGATAAGATAAGAAAGATTTTTGGTTATACATATAGAAAAGCAAAAGTGGAAAAGAATGAAAAAGAGAATAGAGGGGGTTTCGAATCCAATCACAAAACCGATGCACTTTTGTCTTAGTATGGATAAGGGATCTTCCTATGTTATATTATTCCACTATCAACCATGAATTGATTTGATAGATCCAATATTCATAATATTGAATTGATTCCGTATTATCAGAATGCGGTTCTTCCCCTTGAATTTACGGGATACCCCTTTTTCCTCTCCATGGGATTACATCCCGAGTTATTGTGAAAAAAAAGAAATAAAGAGGTTATGGAAGTCAATATTCTCGCATTTATTGCTACTGCATTGTTCATTCTAGTTCCTACTGCCTTTTTACTTATTATTTATGTAAAAACAGCCAGCCAAAATGATTAATTGGAATTCCAATTAATCATTGAAGAAATGAAAAAGGGATTAAAGAAAATAAAAATCCAAGTCTTAAATGAAAGGATCTGGTTGGAATCATAAAGTGTGGTAGAAAGAACTATATGTAGTTCTTTCTACCACACTTTCGATTCTTTCTATATATAATATATTATCTTGAATCTACATAGAATCGATTAGTAGATTGAAATAGTAGTCTAATTCCACTTCTTTTTTCACTGCATCCACTTAATTTCAATCAAGTCAAAATCAAAAAAATCGAAGACAATTCTTCATTGAAAGAATCCATGGAGGGGGAGAAAAATAATACGAGAATAGACTATTATAGTAAAAGAAAAAAGTAAAAGGAAAAAACCTACGAATCTTTCATGCTTAAAAATAGCGCGAGATCCTTCAAAAAAAAAGAACATAAAAGATTTTCTAAGAATAAGAAAATAGTATAAATGGAAAATGTGCGATATGTTGTGAATAGCTTCGTGTAAGAAAGTCTAATTTTCTTATGTATAGAACTTTCTTTTTACTCGCCACTTCTAGTAGAATAAAAATTCTGAATTACTATAATCGCCCTTTCTATTCTATTATACTGGAATAGAACATAGTTACTGGAATAGAACATAGTAGAATAGAACGACTCTTTCTTACTTTATTAAAAGAGTTTCTTACAAGAGTGAAACAAAACTAAAGAAAGAGAGAAAAAATAAAGTTTGGTAAAATTATTAATTAATACAAAATGATCAATTAAAGAAAAGAGTTGATACTACAATTCGACTACTCAATCAATTGTTAGTATCCCTAGAGTCCACTCCTCCCCCATACTACTAGCGAAAGAGAAAATGTAAAGACCACCATTAAAGCAGCCCAAGCGAGACTTACTATATCCATGTAAATTATGTCTCCTATTTCTATGAAGGAATTCTTCTACTATTGATCAATAATCATAGTGGAATTAAGGGTACAGAGTCAAAAGTCCATTCTATTCCGCCCTAAGACTATGGACGAATCCGTTAAAGGAATTTACTCCTAACAAATTCTTATATGATTTCTGGTAGAATTGGAGAGCATTAAGTATAAATATGATACGGAGCCCTTTCCCTAAAAAAAGGGGATGTCCTGAATAGAAGACGCGGGAATAGAGAGATTTTTTCTTTCGTTTGTTACCTTTTTTTTAATATAAGCAAAGGACGTAAGAATATACCATAAAATTAGGATAGATAAATATTTATTGGATACCTACCTTACCCATGTTTATTTTTGACCTAAACCGCCCGCCCCGCTTTCTATCTTTCTATGAAAGAGTAAGGGGGCCTTATCTACAACCCCGAAATGGATTTTTGATCAGCCTATTCAATCTAATTCTCGACAGAATCAGTAACCTTTACTTTTGTGTATGTAGGTAGCATAAGATGTACGAAGTGTATGTAGTAAGATGCACGATAAATAAAATGTATGATAATTAGGAAGTTTTTATATTTCTTCGCGAAGTCCCTTCTTCAATCTTAGATTGAAAAAAGACTGCCCTTTAAGGACCTTTGGATACGAGGATTTCTGACATCTTAGTCTCTTTTCAATTCTCGAATCGAATCAATTTAAATTAATAAAAGAATAAGGAAACGCCACCTCATCCCTATTGGTAGCCGTTTGGGCCACTGCCGACAAAACAAACCATAGTTTGAGGATAGAACTATGGTATGGATTCTCAAAATCCAGTACCGCCAGACCTAGTTACTCTCGTGCCCCAACTTATGGTAGGTACGAATTTGTCGAGTTTGATCAGTACTATAATCCTAAGTAATCCTAAGTATTTTATTGATCAGGCGGCACCCAGATTTGAACTGGGGGTAAAGGATTTGCAGTCCCCTGCCTTACCACTTGGCCATGCCGCCAAAAAATCCGATCAAAAATCGAGAAAAGAACAAGTATTCATCCACATTTTTTTCCTAAAACCCTTTTTTTCTTTTATCTTGAATCTAATTCTACTTACTTTTTTCTAATCTTTTTCAAAAAGAAAAAAGGATTTCTGCTTTTTTTGGATCCAGTTTCGCTTATTCTCCTTGATTTGATGGATTCCATCTTAAAACACATATTGCTAACACTAGAAAACTTCCCTTTTCTTTCTATTCTATTGAGATGACAAAGGAGAAAAGGTGGATTTCCAGTCGCAGGCTGTAAAATTCAGAACAAATTGGAACCATTAACTATAAATTTACATTTTTTTTTTGAATTGCAGTAGTGAACGACTCTTAAAAACGACTCTTAAATCGGTATTCTCCCCCCATTATTTTTAATGGCATAAAAAAATAGAATAAATGTTTCCCTAATCTGTATATAGGGAAACTCCAGGTCCGAACAGCATTATTATCTATGGATCCCCCTTATGTACATATCCCTATGGGGAATCGTGCTTTAATTTTTCATTGCATTAAATATCTTGAATAAAAAAAAGAGATAATTTTCTCTGATATAGATTATGGCCTTCTTTTCTTGGCCCACCTAAGTGCAATTACGATAAAAGAAAGGATATGTAGATAGGTGGATAACTAGATTGGCAAGTACTTAAAAAATAAAGTAAAGTAAGTACTTTATTTATTTTAGAATTGATTTTAGAATTCTACAACGAAATCCTTTATTTTCCAGCAATTCTACTACTACGAATACGAAACAAAAAAGAACCTTCAAATTCTTTTTGAAAATGAAACTAAGCGTGCTATTCTAAATCGAACTAAAGTCAAACTTTCTAGTGCTTATAAATTATTATGGCTTTATCCCTTTCATAGAAAGGAGATAAAACGAGAAATCTTTGCTATCCAATATTTTTATTAAAATATCATAAAGTTTAAGTGGCAGAATTTTTTTCTAGGACTGTTTTATCAATTCATTTTTATTCCATTTCTACCCCTGCTAAATTCGAACTTTCGTCGAAATCGTCTCTATTCATATGTATGAAATACATATATGAAATAGAAATGCATATGTGGAGTTCCCTAGAATTTCATGTGATTCAGTAAACAGAATATAGATTCCATGATTGCTAGATTGATCCGTAGGGATTGATGAAGAGTGAGCTGATAATGGAATTTTTCTTCAATAAATAGGAAACTTAAGATTAAAATGCTCCGGAATAGAAATGAGGGAATGTCCACAATACCCGGATTTAGTCAGATCCAATTCGAGGGATTTTTGGGATTCATTAATCAAGGCTTGGCAGAAGAACTTGAGAAGTTTCCAACAATTAAAGATCCAGATCACGAAATTGCATTTCAATTATTTGCAAAAGGATATCAATTGCTAGAACCTTCGATAAAAGAAAGGGATGCTGTGTATGAATCACTCACCTATTCTTCCGAATTATATGTATCCGCGAGATTAATTTTTGGTTTCGATGTGCAAAAGCAAACCATTTCTATTGGAACCATTCCTATAATGAATTCCTTAGGAACCTTTATAATAAACGGAATATACCGAATTGTGATCAATCAAATATTGCTAAGTCCTGGTATTTACTACCGCTCGGAATTAGACCATAAGGGAATTTCTATATACACCGGGACTATAATATCAGATTGGGGAGGAAGGTCGGAATTAGCAATTGATAAAAAAGAAAGGATATGGGCTCGCGTAAGTAGAAAACAAAAGATATCTATTTTAGTTCTATCATCAGCTATGGGTTCAAATCTAAGAGAAATTTTAGATAATGTTTCCTATCCCGAAATTTTCTTGTCTTTCCCGAATGCTAAGGAGAAGAAGAGGATTGAGTCAAAAGAAAAAGCGATTTTGGAGTTCTATCAACAATTTGCTTGTGTAGGAGGGGACCTGGTATTTTCGGAGTCTTTATGCGAGGAATTACAAAAGAAATTTTTTCAACAAAAATGTGAATTAGGAAGAGTTGGTCGACGAAATATGAATCGGAGACTGAGTCTTGATATCCCTCAGAACAATACATTCCTGTTACCACGAGATGTGTTGGCCGCTACGGATCATTTGATTGGAATGAAATTTGGAACGGGTATACTTGACGATGACGATATGAATCACTTGAAAAATAAACGTATTCGTTCGGTTGCGGATCTGTTACAAGATCAATTCGGACTGGCTCTTGGCCGTTTACAACATGCGGTTCAAAAAACTATCCGTAGAGTATTCATACGTCAATCGAAACCGACTCCACAAACTTTGGTAACTCCAACTTCAACTTCGATTTTATTAATAACTACTTATGAGACCTTTTTTGGCACATACCCCTTATCTCAAGTTTTTGATCAAACCAATCCATTGACACAAACGGTTCATGGGCGAAAAGTGAGTTGTTTGGGTCCTGGAGGATTGACGGGGAGAACTGCAAGTTTTCGGAGCCGAGATATTCATCCGAGTCACTATGGGCGTATTTGTCCAATTGACACGTCCGAAGGAATCAATGTTGGACTTACCGGATCGTTAGCTATTCATGCGAGAATTGATCACTGGTGGGGATCCATAGAGAGTCCGTTTTATGAAATATCTGAGAAAGCAAAAGAAAAAAAAGAGAGACAGGTAGTTTATTTATCACCAAATAGAGATGAATATTATATGATAGCAGCAGGAAATTCTTTGTCCTTGAATCAGGGTATTCAGGAAGAACAGGTTGTTCCAGCTAGATACCGTCAAGAATTCCTGACTATTGCATGGGAACAGATTCATGTTAGAAGTATTTTTCCTTTCCAATATTTTTCTATTGGAGGTTCTCTCATTCCTTTTATTGAGCATAATGATGCGAATCGGGCTTTAATGAGTTCTAATATGCAGCGCCAAGCAGTTCCACTTTCTCGGTCCGAGAAGTGCATTGTTGGAACTGGATTGGAACGCCAAACAGCTCTAGATTCGAGGGTTTCCGTTATAGCCGAACGCGAGGGAAAGATCATTTCTAGTGATAGTCACAAGATCCTTTTATCAAGTAGTGGGAAGACTATAAGTATTCCGTTAGTTGCCCATCGGCGCTCTAACAAAAATACTTGTATGCACCAAAAACCTCGGGTTCCGCGGGGTAAATCCATTAAAAAAGGGCAAATTTTAGCGGAGGGAGCAGCTACAGTTGGGGGGGAACTTTCTTTAGGAAAAAACGTTTTAGTAGCTTATATGCCCTGGGAGGGTTACAATTTTGAAGACGCAGTACTAATTAGCGAACGTTTAGTATATGAGGATATTTATACTTCTTTTCACATCCGAAAATATGAAATTCAGACGGATACGACAAGCCAAGGCTCCGCTGAAAAAATCACTAAAGAAATACCACATCTGGAAGAACATTTACTCCGCAATTTGGACAGAAATGGAATTGTGAGGTTGGGATCCTGGGTAGAAACTGGCGATATTTTAGTAGGTAAATTAACGCCTCTGATAGCGAGCGAATCATCGTATATTGCGGAAGCTGGATTATTACGGGCTATTTTTGGTCTTGAGGTATCCACTTCAAAAGAAACTTCTCTCAAACTACCTATAGGTGGAAGAGGGCGCGTTATCGATGTGAAATGGATCCAGAGGGACCCCCTTGACATAATGGTTCGTGTATATATTTTACAGAAACGTGAAATCAAAGTTGGGGATAAAATAGCCGGAAGACACGGGAATAAGGGGATCATTTCCAAAATTTTGCCTAGGCAAGATATGCCCTATTTGCAAGATGGAACACCTGTTGATATGGTCTTCAATCCCTTAGGAGTACCCTCACGAATGAATGTGGGACAAATATTTGAAAGCTCGCTCGGATTAGCAGGGGATCTGCTAAAGAAACATTATAGAATAGCACCTTTTGATGAGAGATATGAGCAAGAGGCTTCAAGAAAACTTGTGTTTTCGGAATTATATGAAGCCGGTAAACAAACAAAAAATCCATGGGTATTTGAACCCGAGTACCCGGGAAAAAGCAGAATATTTGATGGAAGAACAGGAGGTCCCTTCGAACAGCCTGTTCTAATAGGGAAGTCCTATATCTTAAAATTAATTCATCAAGTTGATGAGAAAATTCATGGACGTTCTACTGGGCCCTACTCACTTGTTACCCAACAACCCGTTAGAGGAAGAGCCAAGCAAGGGGGACAACGAGTAGGAGAAATGGAAGTTTGGGCTTTAGAAGGATTTGGTGTTGCTCATATTTTACAAGAGATACTTACTTATAAATCTGATCATCTTATAGCTCGCCAAGAAATACTTAATGCTACGATCTGGGGAAAAAGAGTGCCTAATCACGAGGATCCTCCAGAATCTTTTCGAGTGCTTGTTCGAGAACTACGATCTTTGGCTCTAGAACTGAACCACTTCCTTGTATCTGAGAAGAACTTCCAGGTTAATAGGGAGGATGTTTGATGGGAATAAATATAAATTATTTTCTTATTTCTATTTTATGATTGACCAATATAAACATAAACAACTTCAAATTGGACTCGTTTCCCCTCAACAAATAAAGGCTTGGGCTAAAAAAATCCTACCTAATGGGGAAGTCGTTGGCGAAGTCACAAGGCCCTCCACTTTTCATTATAAAACCGATAAACCTGAAAAAGATGGATTGTTTTGCGAAAGAATCTTTGGACCCATAAAAAGCGGAATTTGTGCTTGTGGAAATTCTCGAGCGAGCGTAGCTGAAAATGAAGACGAAAGATTTTGCCAAAAATGCGGGGTAGAATTTGTTGATTCTCGGATACGAAGATATCAAATGGGATACATCAAACTGGCATGTCCAGTGACTCATGTGTGGTATTTGAAAGGTCTTCCTAGTTATATCGCGAATCTTTTAGATAAACCCCTTAAGAAATTGGAGGGCCTAGTATATGGCGATTTCTCTTTTGCTAGGCCCTGCGCTAAAAAACCTACTTTCTTACGATTACGGGGTTTATTCGAAGATGAAATTTCATCCTGTAACCACAGTATTTCTCCCTTTTTTTCTACCCCAGGCTTTGCCACATTTCGAAATCGGGAAATTGCGACAGGAGCAGGTGCTATTAGAGAACAATTAGCGGATTTGGATTTGCGAATTATTATAGAGAATTCTTTGGTTGAATGGAAAGAATTAGAAGACGAGGGGTATAGTGGAGATGAATGGGAAGATAGAAAAAGACGAATAAGAAAAGTTTTTTTGATTAGACGCATGCAATTGGCGAAACATTTTATTCAAACAAATGTAGAACCAGAATGGATGGTTTTGTGCTTATTACCGGTTCTTCCTCCCGAATTGAGACCCATTGTTTATAGGTCTGGGGATAAAGTAGTGACTTCGGATATTAATGAACTTTATAAGAGAGTTATCCGTCGGAACAACAACCTTGCCTATTTATTAAAAAGAAGTGAATTAGCACCAGCAGATTTAGTAATGTGCCAGGAAAAATTGGTACAAGAAGCCGTGGATACACTTCTTGATAGTGGGTCCCGCGGGCAACCGACGAGGGATGGTCACAATAAAGTATACAAATCACTTTCAGATGTAATTGAGGGTAAAGAGGGGAGGTTTCGCGAGACTCTGCTTGGGAAACGGGTCGATTACTCGGGGCGTTCTGTCATTGTTGTGGGTCCTTCGCTTTCATTACATCAATGTGGATTACCTCTAGAGATAGCAATAAAGCTTTTTCAGCTATTTGTAATTCGCGATTTAATCACGAAACGTGCTACTTCTAATGTCAGGATTGCTAAAAGGAAAATTTGGGAAAAGGAACCCATTGTATGGGAAATACTTCAAGAAGTTATGCGGGGACATCCTGTACTGTTGAACAGAGCACCTACCCTGCATAGATTAGGCATACAAGCCTTCCAACCCACTTTAGTAGAGGGGCGTACTATTTGTTTACATCCATTAGTGTGTAAGGGTTTCAATGCGGACTTTGATGGGGATCAAATGGCTGTTCATCTACCTTTATCCTTGGAAGCTCAGGCGGAAGCCCGTTTACTTATGTTTTCTCATATGAATCTCCTGTCTCCCGCTATTGGAGATCCTATTTGCGTGCCAACCCAAGACATGCTTATCGGACTTTATGTATTAACGATTGGAAACCGTCGAGGTATTTGTGCAAATAGATATAATAGTTGCGTAAACTCTCCAAATAAAAAAGTAAACTACAATAATAACAATTATTATAAGTATACGAAAGATAAAGAACCCCATTTTTCTAGTTCCTATGATGCACTGGGAGCTTATAAACAGAAACGAATCGGTTTAAACAGTCCCTTGTGGCTCCGATGGAAACTAGATCAACGCATCGTTGGGTCAAGAGAAGTTCCGATTGAAGTTCAATATGAATCTTTTGGGACTTATCATGAGATTTATGCCCACTATCTAGTAGTGGGAAATAGAAAAAAAGAAATCCGTTCTATATACATTCGAACCACTCTTGGTCATATTTCTTTTTATAGAGAAATAGAGGAAGCCATACAAGGATTTAGTCGGGCCTATTCATATACTATCTAAACAAGGAAGTTAGATTCGGCGATGCCCCTTTCGGGGGGCATTCCGATTTTGCTAGTACCATCTTTTTTGCCGCGCAAATCCAGATTGAGATTGAGGAAAGGGAGTAAATTAAGTTTTCGAATCACTGACTCAGGCCCATTGTCGAATCCTACTCAGCCAAAAAAGGGGGTACTTATGTATGGCGGAACGGGCCAACTTGGTCTTTCATAATAAAGAGATAGACGGAACTGCTATGAAACGACTTATTAGCAGATTAATAGATCATTTCGGAATGGGATATACATCCCATATACTGGATCAAATAAAGACTCTGGGCTTCCATCAAGCCACTACTACATCGATTTCTTTAGGAATCGAGGATCTTTTAACAATACCCTCTAAAGGATGGTTAGTCCAAGACGCGGAACAACAAAGTTTTCTTTTGGAGAAACACTATTATTATGGGGCTGTACACGCGGTAGAAAAATTACGCCAATCCGTTGAGATATGGTATGCTACAAGTGAATATTTGAAACAAGAAATGAATTCTAATTTTCGAATAACGGATCCTTCTAATCCAGTCTATCTAATGTCTTTTTCAGGAGCCAGAGGAAATGCATCTCAGGTACACCAATTAGTAGGTATGAGAGGGTTAATGGCGGATCCTCAAGGACAAATGATTGATTTACCTATTCAAAGCAATTTACGCGAGGGACTTTCTTTGACAGAATATATAATTTCCTGCTATGGAGCCCGAAAAGGGGTTGTAGATACTGCTGTACGAACAGCGGATGCTGGCTATCTTACACGTAGACTTGTTGAAGTAGTTCAACATATTATTGTGCGTAGAAGAGATTGTGGTACTATCAGAGGTATTTCTGTGAGTCCTCAAAATGGGATGACGGAAAAACTTTTTGGCCAAACACTAATTGGTCGTGTATTAGCGGACGATATATATATTGGTTCACGATGCATTGCTGCTCGAAATCAAGATATTGGAATTGGATTAGTCAATCGATTCATAACTGCCTTTCGAACACAACCGTTTCGAGCACAACCAATATATATTAGAACCCCCTTTACTTGCCGGAGCACATCTTGGATCTGCCAATTATGTTATGGGCGGAGTCCCACTCATGGGGATCTGGTCGAATTGGGAGAAGCTGTAGGTATTATTGCGGGTCAATCAATTGGGGAGCCAGGGACTCAACTAACATTAAGAACTTTTCATACTGGTGGAGTATTCACAGGGGGTACTGCCGACCTTGTACGATCCCCTTCAAATGGAAAAATCCAATTCAATGAGGATTTGGTTCACCCCACACGTACCCGTCATGGGCAGCCTGCTTTTCTATGCCATATAGACTTGCGTGTAACTATTCAGAGTCAGGATATTCTACATAGTGTTAATATTCCGTTAAAAAGCTTAATTCTAGTGCAAAATGATCAATATGTAGAATCCGAACAAGTAATTGCGGAGATTCGTGCCGGAACATCCACTTTGCATTTTAAAGAAAAGGTACAAAAGCATATTTATTCCGAATCAGCCGGGGAAATGCACTGGAGTACTGATGTTTACCATGCGCCCGAATATCAATATGGTAATCTTCGTCGATTACCAAAAACAAGCCATTTATGGATATTGTCAGTAAGTATGTGGAGATCCAGTATAGCATCTTTTTCACTCCACAAGGATCAAGATCAAATGAATACTTATTATTTTTCTGTTGATGGAAGATATATCTTTGACCTCTCAATGGCTAATGATCAAGTAAGCCATAGACTGTTGGATACTTTTGGTAAAAAAGATAGGGAAATTCTTAATTATTTAACGCCAAATCGAATCGTGTCCAACGGTCATTGGAATTTTGTCTACCCTTCCATTCTTCAAGATAATTCGGATTTGTTGGCGAAAAAGCGAAGAAATAGGTTCGTCATTCCATTACAATATCATCAAGAACAAGAGAAAAAGCTAATATCCTGTTTGGGTATTTCAATTGAAATACCCTTTATGGGTGTTTTACGTAGAAATACTATTTTTGCTTATTTTGACGATCCACGATACAGAAAAGATAAAAGGGGTTCAGGAATTGTTAAATTTAGATATAGGACCCTAGAGGAAGAATATCGGACCCAAGAGGAAGAATATTGGACTCAAGAGGAAGAATATTGGACTCAAGAGGAAGAATATCGGACCCGAGAGGAAGAGTATAGGACTCGAGAGGAAGACTCAGAGGATGAATATGAGAGCCCAGAGAACGAATATAGGACCCGAGAGGGAGAGGGCGAATATGAAATCCTAGAAGACGAATATAGGACTCTAGAGGACGAATATGAAACCCTAGAAGATGAATATGGGATCCTAGACGACGAATATAGGACTCTAGAGAAAGACTCAGAGGAAGAATACGGGAGCCCAGAGAACGAATATAAGACCCGAGAGGACGAATATGGAAGTCTAGAGGAAGACTCAGAAGAAGAATATGGGAGCTCTGAAGATGGCTCAGAGAAGGAATATGGGACTTTAGAAGAAGACTCAGAGGAAGACTCAGAAGACGAATATGGGAGCCCGGAGGAAGATTCTATCTTAAAGAAAGAGGGTTTTATTGAGCATCGAGGAATAAAAGAATTTAGTCTAAAATACCAAAAAGAAGTAGATCCGTTTTTTTTCATTCTTCAAGAACTGCATATCTTGCCGAGATCCTCATCCCTAAAGGTACTTGACAATAGTATTATTGGAGTCGATACACAACTCACAAAAAATACAAGAAGTCGACTAGGTGGATTGGTCCGAGTGAAGAGAAAAAAAAGCCATACGGAACTCAAAATCTTTTCCGGAGATATTCATTTTCCTGAAGAGGCGGATAAGATATTAGGTGGCAGTTTGATACCACCAGAAAGAGAAAAAAAAGATTCTAAGGAATCAAAAAAAAGGAAAAATTGGGTTTATGTTCAACGGAAAAAAATTCTCAAAAGCAAGGAAAAGTATTTTGTTTTGGTTCGACCTGCAGTCGCATATAAAATGGACGAAGGGAGAAATTTAGCAACACTTTTCCCGCGGGATCTCCTGCAAGAAGAGGATAATCTCCAACTTCGACTTGTAAATTTGATTTCTCATGAAAATAGCAAGTTAACTCAAAGAATTTATCACACGAATAGTCAATTCGTTCGAACTTGCTTAGTAGTGAATTGGGAACAAGAAGAAAAAGAGGGGGCTCGTGCTTCTCTTCTTGAGGTAAGAACAAATGATCTGATTCGCGATTTCCTAAGAATTGAGTTAGTCAAGTCTACTATTTCGTCTACACGAAGAAGGTATGATAGGACAAGTGTAGGACTGATTCCCACTAATAGGTTAGATCGCAACAATACCAATTCCTTTTATTCCAAGGCGAAGATTCAATCACTTAGCCAACATCAAGAAGCTATTGGCACCTTGTTGAATCGAAATAAAGAATATGCATCTTTGATGATTTTGTTGGCATCCAACTGTTCTCAAATTGGTTTATTCAAGAATTCGAAATATCCCAATGCGGTAAAAGAATCGAATCCTAGAATTCCTATTCGAGAGATTTTTGGGCTCTTAGGCGCTATTGTACCTAGTATATCGAATTTGTCTTCATCTTACTATTTATTAACGCATAATCAGATCTTGTTAAAAAAATACTTGTTCCTTGACAATTTGAAACAGACCTTCCAAGTACTTCAAGGACTTAAATACTCTTTAATAGACGAAAATAAAAGGATTTCGAATTTCGACAGTAACATCATCTTGGAGCCATTCCATTTGAATTGGCACTCTCTCCATCATGACTCATGGGAAGAGACATCGGTAATAATTCACCTTGGACAATTTATTTGTGAAAATGTATGTCTATTTAAATCGCGCATAAAAAAATCTGGTCAAATTTTCATTGTTAATATGGACTCCTTTGTTCTAAGAGCAGCTAAGCCTTATTTGGCCACTATAGGAGCAACTGTTCATGGTCATTATGGAAAAATCCTTTACAAAGGAGATAGGTTAGTTACGTTTATATATGAAAAATCGAGATCTAGTGATATAACGCAAGGTCTTCCAAAAGTGGAACAAATCTTCGAAGCGCGTTCAATTGATTCACTATCGCCGAATCTCGAAAGGAGAATTGAGGATTGGAATGAACGTATACCAAGAATTCTTGGGGTTCCCTGGGGATTCTTGATTGGAGCTGAGCTAACCATAGCCCAAAGTCGTATCTCTTTGGTTAATAAGATCCAAAAAGTTTATCGATCCCAAGGGGTACAGATCCATAATAGACATATAGAAATTATTATACGCCAAGTAACATCAAAAGTAAGGGTTTCCGAAGATGGAATGTCTAATGTTTTTTTACCTGGGGAATTAATAGGACTATTGCGAGCGGAACGAGCAGGGCGGGCTTTAGATGAATCGATCTATTATCGGGCAATCTTATTGGGAATAACAAGGGCTTCCCTGAATACCCAAAGTTTCATATCTGAAGCAAGTTTTCAAGAAACTGCTCGAGTTTTAGCAAAAGCTGCCCTACGAGGTCGTATTGATTGGTTGAAAGGCCTGAAAGAAAACGTAGTTCTGGGGGGGATTATACCTGTTGGTACAGGATTCCAAAAATTTGTGCATCGTTCCCCACAAGACAAGAACCTTTATTTCGAAATTCAAAAAAAAAATCTGTTCGCGTCGGAAATGAGAGATATTTTGTTTCTCCATACAGAATTAGTTTCTTCTGACTCTGACGTAACAAACAATTTCTATGAAACATCAGAAGCCCCGTTTACCCCTATTTATATGATTTAAGTCATTTATAACCCCCTATTTATACGATTTAAGTATACATAAAGCAATTTTTTTTTTTTACTTTAATTTAAACTATACTTTTGACCTTAGAATGCTAACAGGTCTGATTTTGGATTTTGTATTTTAATTAATTAATTAAAATAAATTAATTTCAATTAATAAGTAAAAGAAGTCAGTTAATTCATTAAGGCTATGTTTATACCATGTATCAATGGTCAATTATGAGTAGAAGGTCCCATCGGAACAATTATTATTTATTTCAAGCTATTTCGGCTCTTTCTTAATCTTCAAAAAGAAATTAATTCTGTAATGGTAAGATGAAAAAAAGAAAAAATAAAAGGGAAGTGTGGAAAAAATGACAAGAAGATATTGGAACATCAATTTGAAAGAGATGATAGAAGCAGGAGTTCATTTTGGTCATGGTATTAAGAAATGGAATCCTAAAATGGCCCCTTACATCTCGGCAAAGCGTAAAGGTACTCATATTACAAATCTCGCTAGAACAGCTCGTTTTTTATCAGAAGCTTGTGATTTAGTTTTTGATGCAGCAAGTCAGGGAAAAAGCTTCTTAATTGTTGGTACCAAAAAAAGAGCAGCAGATTTAGTAGCATCAGCTGCAATAAGGTCTCGCTGTCATTATGTTAATAAAAAGTGGTTCAGTGGTATGTTAACGAATTGGTCGATTACCAAAACTAGACTTTCTCAATTTAGAGACTTAAGAGCAGAAGAAAAAATGGGAAAATTCCACCATCTCCCAAAAAGAGATGCGGCAATCTTAAAGAGAAAATTATCTACCTTGCAAAGATATCTCGGCGGGATCAAATATATGACGAGGTTGCCTGACATTGTGATCGTCCTTGATCAGCAAAAAGAGTATATAGCTCTTCGGGAATGTGCCATTTTGGGGATTCCTACTATTTCTTTAGTCGATACAAATTGTGACCCAGATCTCGCGAATATATCGATTCCTGCCAACGATGACACTATGACTTCAATTCGATTAATTCTTAACAAATTAGTATTTGCAATTTCTGAGGGCCGTTCTTTCTATATAAGAAATCGTTGATTAAGAAGAATAGCGAATTCTTGAGCAACTGCATAGATTTATAGGATTAGTTACTAGTCTTTTTTGTTTTGCATAGATAAAAGAAGGGGAATATTGATATATATTAAAGGGTATTGATATATATTATGATCTGATGTGATTTCTTGGTATCTTAAATATAAGATTAATACTTCAAGTTGCTGAGTTGAGAAAGAGATGCTTGAATCAAAAGAATTCCTTTTTTGAAGTTCAATTTTTATCAGAGGACAATATGAATATTACACCATGTTCCATTAAAACACTCAAGGGGTTATATGATATATCGGGTGTAGAAGTAGGCCAACACTTCTATTGGCAAATAGGAGGTTTCCAAATTCATGCCCAAGTACTCATCACTTCTTGGGTCGTAATTACTATTTTGCTAGGTTCAGTTATCATAGCTGTTCGGAATCCACAAACCATCCCGACCGACGGTCAGAATTTCTTCGAATATGTACTTGAGTTTATTCGAGACTTGAGCAAAACTCAGATTGGAGAAGAATATGGTCCCTGGGTTCCCTTTATTGGAACTATGTTCCTTTTTATTTTTGTTTCGAATTGGTCAGGTGCTCTTTTACCTTGGAAAATTATAGAGTTACCCCATGGGGAATTAGCAGCGCCCACGAATGATATAAATACTACTGTTGCTTTAGCTTTACTAACATCGGCGGCATATTTTTATGCGGGTCTTAGCAAAAAAGGATTGAGTTATTTCGAGAAGTATATTAAACCAACCCCAATCCTTTTACCAATTAACATCCTAGAAGATTTCACAAAACCATTATCGCTTAGTTTTCGACTTTTCGGAAATATATTGGCGGATGAATTAGTCGTTGTTGTTCTTGTTTCTTTAGTCCCCTTAGTAGTCCCTATACCGGTCATGTTTCTTGGATTATTTACAAGCGGTATTCAAGCTCTTATTTTTGCAACGTTAGCCGCAGCCTATATAGGTGAATCCATGGAAGGTCATCATTGAATTGACTAGTTTTCGCAAGAGTCTTTTTTTTTTTAGCTTAGCCCAATTCATGCATGATTCCGGATAATCCTCTTAGTTGGAAAACTAAATAGTTCGCAATGCGTATGAATATACAACCTAGAGTTGTAGGGGAGAGAATAGACTATATTACGGAAGAGTTAAAGTATATATGCATTCCGAGAGGCGGAGTCAGGTTAGATCTATATCCTTAATGCCTATAAGACAGTCATCTTTTGTGCGGCTTTCTAAGGAATGATTTTAGAATCGGATTCAATAGAAAATGAGAAAATACGCAAACAAAATAGAAGAAACAAATGTATATGGGATTTTTTTTATTCCTAAGTTGGATTCATTATCTAATCCGATATATAGAATTCCCTTCTATATAGAACTGGATTCCATATCTAGTTCTATGCAGCATATTGTTATCAATTGTATGATCCCTATTGGATTTGGACTAGTTCGATTTTAATAGGGGTTCTTTCTGTATTTCGTCTTTTATTATGTTGGATCAAGGGGAAAAAACGGGAACTCAAGGATATCGAAGAGTAAAAGGAATGAAAGGGTGATTGGTTGAAAAGAAAGGGAAATAGAATAATGAGAATCATATGGATTTACACAAACCTCTAATGATTAGAAACTAAAAACGAGATCTCGAAGTAATTCGAACGATTTCGATTATAATTTATTTGTACTTATTAGTTACTTCTACCCCAATAGAGCTTAGAAGTTGGAAATAATAATTTCTTGGTTGATTGTATCCTTAACCATTTATTTTTTTTGACACGAGGAACTCACCATGAATCCACTAATTGCTGCTGCTTCCGTTATTGCTGCTGGATTGGCCGTAGGGCTTGCTTCTATTGGGCCTGGGGTTGGTCAAGGCACTGCTGCAGGACAAGCTGTAGAAGGTATTGCGAGACAGCCAGAAGCAGAAGGTAAAATACGAGGTACTTTATTGCTTAGTCTAGCTTTTATGGAAGCTTTAACAATTTATGGACTGGTTGTGGCACTAGCGCTTTTATTTGCGAACCCTTTTGTTTAATCCTAAAAAAGAAAATGAGTCCTTTAGATTAGATACTTTTTTCTTTTTTTTTTAGGAATTTGGGGAACATTTCAACAAAGGAGATCTTTCACAGGTCAAACGAGACCTAAGACTTAATCTAAAAGAAATTATTAGATTGAATCTATTCGCATTAAAAAACCGATCAAAAAAGGGCGAGCGAAGTAAGTGATCGAAAAACTTTCTTCTTTGTTCGTCCTATCTATAAGAGGAGAGCATATGAAAAATGTAACCCAATCTTTCGTTTTTTTAGCTCACTGGCCATTCGCTGGGAGTTTCGGGCTTAATACCGATATTTTAGCAACAAATCTAATAAATCTAACTGTAGTGGTTGGTGTATTGATTTTTTTTGGAAAGGGAGTGTGTGCGAGTTGTCTATTTCAAGAATAGATTGGATCTATCCGGCTGCACTTTAGAATATTTTTTCTTATTTATTTTAGTAAAAAAAAGAAGAAAAGGTGCACGATCTCGACGAATTACTTCTGAATAACTTCAGAAATCATATGGAAGAACCATAGCATTTCGCGACTTATTGGTAAATTGACTTTGATTCTCTATAGACCAATAATGTGAGACCATTAACACGGTTAAAGCTAAACTGCTTGAAGTCCGGGCAAAAAGGGGTACTCTTTCTACAACTACATTAGTATTAGTCTCGAAATGCTTTAAACGGGAAATAGCCAGTGTAGAATTTATCTGATATAGAACACTCATATCGATAAAATAGTTTGAACTATTTACTAGAAG